CTTACCTATCCCTATATATAGACTGTCGCGCAAGAATACTCTATTTTTTTTTTATTATTATTATTAAATTTCAATTTATTATTATTATTAAATTGAAATAAAGTTAAATTAGAAAATGAAAATTATTAATTATTTAGAATTATAAGACAAGAAAAAGATAAAAGAATAACAAAGCTTATCCCACAAATATTTTATGTAGAAACACATATATTTCATGTAGAAAAATAAATAAGTCTATTTAGTTAGTTTTACACTACTTACACTTTATTATATATAGTTATTTTCATATACTTAGTATAATTATAATGATTATAAGATATCTTTCTAACATAACAAAACAATATTATATATGAATAGGAAAAAATATTAATATAACAATTTAATAATTTAATAACAGTTAATTTAATAACAATTAAAAATTCAATAAATATAAGAATAAAAAATAGGTACAAATATTAAATCGAGGTGCCCATTTCTATGACAATTCTCAACAATTTCCCCTCTATTTTTGTGCCTTTAGTGGGGTTAGTATTTCCGGCAATTGCAATGGCTTCTCTATTTCTTTATGTTCAAAAAAACAAGATTTTTTAGATCCGATGGGGGGAAATTTCATCTATTTTTTTTTTTCAAGACTTAGACTTGGATCATAACACAGATATCTATTTAGTATAATAGGGTATACCATACAGCTTCCTTCAAACAAAAAGTAAAGGATTCTTAATTTCTATAGGCATAAAGATGATATATGAGTACATGGTCGATTTGAAAATAAATTACGATCGGATACTTAAACTAACTGTAAAGCCAATATATCCATATGTGTGGAGATAGGGAATCATCTGAGGGGTTTTCTAGTTTTTTAGATTTACGGAATTGGATGAATTTTTCCTAACGATTCACATCAGAATAGCGCGAGTTGATGAAAATGACTTCGGAAACAAAAAAAAGTACAGTCAAATTCGTTTTGGCTAGTCTCCCACTTCCAATAAAATGCAACTGGATCCAGTATGAATTGGCGATCAGAATGTATATGGATAGAACTTATAGCGGGGTCTCGAAAAACAAGTAATTTCTGCTGGGCCTTTATACTTTTTTTAGGTTCATTGGGGTTTTTATTGGTTGGGATTTCCAGTTATCTTGACAGAAATTTGATATCTTTATTTCCGTCTCAGCAAATAATTTTTTTTCCACAAGGAATCGTGATGTCTTTCTATGGGATCGCCGGTTTATTTATTAGTTCTTATTTGTGGTGCACAATTTTGTGGAATGTGGGTAGTGGGTATGATCGATTTGATAGAAACGAGGGAATAGTATGTATTTTTCGTTGGGGCTTTCCCGGAAAAAATCGTCGCATCTTACTCCGATTCCTTATGAAAGATGTTCAGTCTATCCGAATAGAAGTTAAAGAGGGTATTTATACTCGGCATGCCCTTTATCTGGAAATCAAAGGACAGGGGGTCATTCCTTTGACTCGTACTGATGAGAATTTGACTCCACGAGAAATTGAGCAAAAAGCAGCGGAATTGGCCTATTTTTTGCGTGTACCAATTGAAGTATTTTGAAATGAACTAAAGAATGACCATTTTTTTAGCAAGAATGAAAAATCCAAGAGTCTCCCTCTTTTTTTCTTTTTTTTAGAGTATAAGTTAAAGTTAACGGGTATTTCGTCACAATGCTGATGAACCAAAGAAGATGGATATTAATTATATCTATACAGAACATTTATAAAAAAAAAAAAGCTTTTTTTGTCCGCAAACCACCCCTTTCTTTTATGCGTATGTAAAGTCATTAAACTCAGTAAAAAAAAAATAACTAACAAATTTAAATACTAGACTGATCTCAGAGATCAAAACAAAACATTTCAGAATAATAGATAGAATAAAGAAATTTTTTTAAATTGATACGTTAGATATGGATCGATCATATCTTGTATATTATCTCTACTTTATTTTTGTCAATCGACTCCTCTTTTTTATCTTTTTTATTCCTTAATAAGCAAAGGATTGGAAGACTTAAAATTATAACCCTTCCATCTTATTTTGCTTTTTCCACTTACTTTTGATTATCACACCATTCTTCATCAATTTCTCTTAATTACTCCTGCGGCTATGGGCAGTTGACCGATTTTTTTTTTTCAAAATATTTGCTATTTTTTTTGGTAGAAAGGTATTCTTTTATCTCGAAAGCCTAATTTGATTTGAAGTGACTCTTTTGAGCATTCATCGAAAAAAGAGAATTGCTTTGAATTTTTAAGCAATTGGGATATTTGGAAACAATATTCTTTTTCTTCATTCGTGTACTCTTTCTTCTTCTTCGGCTATTTCTGTATTCTTTCTAAATTTAAGGACTAACCAATGACTGACAAATAAAAAACGCGGAATGGGTTCAGAGATTTGAAGCCTTGTAATAGAACTTATAATTGATCGAAATATTAAATCGGATAAAGTCGACGAATGAGATGGGTTCATTAAAAATTCACAGACAAAACAATGAAAAAAAAGCATTCTCTCCGTTTCTATATCTTATATCTATAGTCTTTTTGCCCTGGTTAATCTCTTTTTCATTTAATAAAAGTCTGGAATCTTGGATGATTAATTGGTGGAATACCAGTAAATCCGAAACCTTTTTTAATGATAGGCACGAAAAGTTTATTCTAGAAAGATTCATAGAATTAGAGGAACTCTTCTTTTTTGACGAAATGATAAAGGAATACCCGGAAACACATCTACAAAAGTTTCATAGCATAATCCACAAAGAAACGATACAATTGATCAAGATACACAATGAGGATCGTATCCATACGATTTTTCGCTTCTCGACAAATATAATCTCTTTCCTTATTCTAAGCGGTTATTCTATTCTAGGTAATGAAAAACTTCTTATTCTTAATTCTTGGGTTCAAGAATTCCTATATAATTTAAGTGACACAATAAAAGCTTTTTCTATTCTTTTAGTAACTGATTTATGTATAGGATTCCATTCACCCCACGGTTGGGAACTAATGATTGGCTCCGTCTACAAAGATTTTGGATTTGCTCATAATGATCAAATTATATCGGGACTTGTTTCCACCTTTCCAGTTATTCTCGATACAATTTTTAAATATTGGATTTTCCGTTATTTAAATCGTCTATCTCCGTCACTTGTAGTGATTTATCATTCAATGAATGACTGAAAGATGATCCATCAATCCAATTAAAATGTTTCTTATTTTGTACAGTTCAAAATCGTATTTTTTTATACAATTATTTTCCATCTAAGAGTTTCGGATTCTTCTCATATTTTAGAATTTGTAAAAATTGTTCAGTAAATAACAGCATCGTGGATAGGGAACTCGCCTAGTGCCCTACCTAATTTTATTGTAGAAATTTTTTGGATCAACGATTGGACCATGCAAACTAGAAAGACCTTTTCTTGGCTAAAGAAAGAGATTATTCGTTCCATTTCCCTATCACTCATGATATATATAATAACTCCGGAATCCATTTCAAACGCGTATCCCATTTTTGCACAGCAGGGTTATGAAAATCCACGCGAAGCAACTGGCCGTATTGTATGCGCCAATTGTCATTTAGCTAATAAGCCCGTAGAAATTGAAGTTCCACAAGCGGTACTGCCGGATACTGTATTTGAAGCAGTTGTTCGAATTCCTTATGATATGCAACTGAAACAAGTTCTTGCTAATGGTAAAAGGGGAGCTTTGAATGTGGGGGCTGTTCTTATTTTACCCGATGGATTTGAATTAGCCCCCCCCGAACGTATTTCGCCAGAGATGAAAGAAAAGATGGGTAATCTATCTTTTCAGAGTTATCGCCCCACTAAAAAAAATATTCTTGTGATAGGGCCTGTTTCCGGTCAGAAATATAGTGAAATAACCTTTCCTATCCTTTCTCCGGACCCCGCTACTAAAAAAGATGTTCACTTCTTAAAATATCCCATATATGTAGGTGGAAACAGAGGAAGGGGTCAGATTTATCCCGACGGGAGCAAGAGTAACAATACGGTTTATAATGCTACAACGGCAGGTGTCGTAAGCAGAATTATACGAAAAGAAAAGGGGGGGTACGAAATAACCATAACAGATGCGCCCGAGGGGCGTCAAGTGGTTGATATTATCCCTCCAGGACCAGAACTTCTTGTTTCAGAGGGTGAATCCGTCAAACGTGATCAACCATTAACGAGTAATCCTAATGTGGGCGGATTTGGTCAGGGAGATGCAGAAATAGTACTTCAAGACCCATTACGTGTTCAAGGACTTTTGTTCTTTTTTGCATCTGTTATTTTGGCACAAATCTTTTTGATTCTTAAAAAGAAACAGTTTGAAAAGGTTCAATTGTCCGAAATGAATTTCTAGATATGGCGATTTATCAAATTCAAGTTATTAAAAAAAAACAAAATTCTAAGAAGAATTTTTTGATCATCAAAAAAAAAATTGTTAAAATTGTTTTTGTTTCTATTCTTTTTATATAATACCAGATTATATTAGATTATATCAGATTTTTTTTTAGAAATTCCTTGTACTACATTTCTAGTCATAGTATGTATATTGGTAATTGGTAAAAAGACTAGTTGATTTTATCCCTTTTATTTGTTTTCTTTTTTTTTTAATCTAAACTAGAGCGGTGTGATTGTATCCCTATTGTCAGACTTAATTGTCATAGAATCTAGAAATAGCTTTTCTATTCTAATAGAATCAAATTCAACTAGATACTAAGCATAAGATAAGGAAGTGGAAAATTGAAGGCGAAATAAGGAAAACAAAGAATTCTAGGAGGTATTATTTCTAATCGTTTTCCTAGCCTTCGGCACAAGAAAAGAAATTTTCTACACCTCTTTCTTGTGTCGAAATAATAATGATTCTTGATCCCACTCATCAAAGATTTGAATTCTTAGTTCATATATTTTTTTTTTCAGGTTCATGATAACCTTGCTTTATACTTTAGAAAGGAAAATTTGTTTAGCTTTACTGAATGGAATTTTTTTGATTGAATATCAGAAAA